GATGATCCTTCTAGAGAAGGGGATTATACCAAATCTGCCTAATCTAGTTACTTCGTTCCATATTTCCATTCGAGGGATCCTGAGGAAAAGAATTTGGTTTCCACCGAGCTAAAACAATAAATATGCTGACGGTTCTAGTAAACCAAAACCGTCGTTTTCTAGCTATTTGGCTTCAATCTTCCCTTTACAACACAAAAATGGAAGATCTAGTTACGATTGGAAATACACTTTTGTTTTGTATCTTCATCCATAGATCCTTTACTCATACTCATTCAATTGGAAGATTTGATCCAATTGAAATAAAAAAAATTATGCTTCGCGATTCCATAATCCCATTTTGTATTCAATTTGGAATTGACCCTTGGATATAAATCGTGAGAATGTATAGTCTTCCTCAAATATGCTATTGAGGGAAAAAGGATTAAACCTTTTAAATTTAAGAAATAAAGTTTTTTTTTGATCTTGATCGGAATATGAAAAAACCGAAAGATCCCTTAACTATTTAAGTTATTAATCGAACGAATCGCACTTTTACCACTAAACTATACCCGCTACATATCTCCATTATTATATATGAATGAACCTTTTGTCGAACAAAGGAATGAGCAAAGGAATGAGATACAATTAAGATAGCATCAGACTCATGACAATTCTAGTGTTGGCACTTCGTCCCGCTGGAGGTACTTGAAAAAAATAGGCGAAGAATAGAAAGCAGCTTATTTAAATAAAACTTGACTTGATCATACTTGATCCTAATTCATAATATAATTTATATTATTTAATTATATATATATAATATATATAATTAATTAAATATAATTAATATAATTTATATAATTAATTAAATATAATTAATATAATTAAATTAAATAAAAAGAAAATGAAAAGTCATCCTTTTCATTTGCTGGAAGTCATTACTGAACTGACATTCCGAATCCAGGGATTTATTAAAGCTGGACCATAACATAAAAATGATGAATTCCGCATTTATTTTTTCGTTTTCAACTTCCCCTTCAACTGCCAGATCCTATGAATTTGAATTCGGATCAATCGGATCAATTGGATTTCAAATGTTCAAATAAAATAAAGCTTGTCCCTTGAACAAGTAAATGAGTTATGTTATATATGTTATAACATATGTGTGTTTCATTTTTAATATTGTTTAATATTAATTGTTATATGTATGTGTTCTTTTCCGGTTAGTAATTAAGTAAATTGAGAAAAAAATACTTATATTTATATACTTAATAAGAATGTGAAAAATATTCTTTCATATTCTATAGTATTAATAGTATTCTTATTATTAGTATAGTATTAATAATACTAACTACTAAGAAATGGCACTTCTATCATAGGACTGGGGATAGACATTTTCTTTGTTGCTTCAATAACAACAAAGAATTTTTGATTTGATATCAAATCATACATAATTAAATTGTTTGATCTATGAAATGATTTATCAGAACAAAAAAAGAAATAATGTAATGGCCCGGCCAGTACTTAACCAGGCCGGGGGAATGAACCTTTCTTACAAAATCAAAGAAATGAAGTAAGGGATTCTGTCTATATCTATTCTATTGGGGATAAGATCTCTGTTTCGAATCATTATCTAAATTGAATTACTGATCAAATTCGTAGATATCTTATCCATTTTAATATATAATTATATAATTTAAAATTTGTTTTTAATATATTATTTCTATTATTTTTATATTATTATCGTTACTTTATCCTATCTTATAATAAATTATTACTAATAAATAATTAAAAAAAGAAAACGAGGTTTTTTTTGTTTCAATCTTTTTACTTCACATCACATAAAAAAAAAATTTAAATTTTGAATTGGGAGAGATGGCTGAGTGGACTAAAGCGGCAGATTGCTAATCCGTTGTACGAGTTATTTGTACCGAGGGTTCGAATCCCTCTCTCTCCGTTCCCTCTGATCACTTCAGACTTTCAAATTTGAAAAAATGGGATCCTTTTATTTTTTCATCATAGGGAAATGTTAAATGTATGGAATATATAAAAAAAAATAAAGAAAACTCAACATTTTTTATTCCTCACGTCCAGGATTACGGCCCGGATCGTTAGATAAGAATCCGAAGATGAAGAGAGAAACAAAAAATATCACTACTGTGTAAACGAAGAGTTTGAGAGTAAGCATTACACAATCTCCAAGATTATTTTTTTTTAGAAAAAGGAAATAGATTGCCTATTTTTTATCACATACGTTATTTTGGCATAACACCCCAAAAATGAAGTCTTTTCTTGAATCTTGAAAAAAAAGTAATTTTCAACAAATTTCTTTCTACTTTGTAATAAGATAATAAGGTAATAAGAAAAGAAAGGTTCTGATTCCTTCATTACCAAAAATGTTTGGCCATATCCGTTATTGGGTATTGTGGGTTCTTAGAAAGTCCTTGTTTACTGGAATGTCAGAACGAGGAAATAAGTTGATCCAAATTTATCGCCGCGGTCATTCAATTCAATATACAAGAATTTATATTTTTGAATCGAGGGTTCATAATGTAAAACTTATCTGATCTTATCCATTTTTCTTTTCTAATTTTTTTTTCGAATAAATCATGAATTTTGCAGAGTATTCAAAATTTTATCGAAAACTTACAGCAGCTTGCCAAACAAAAGCTAATAGAAGAAATAGTACAGGTATGACAGGCATAACATCTACGATTGGATTGAAAAAGGCATAAGCCTCGGGCAATTTAGCGAAGAAAAAACTACTCGAATAAAGGGTGGAATTAAGACAGATACAGATTAAACTAAAGATATTAAGCATAACAAACATTTCATTCTTGTAGATTAGAAAATTTGATTTTGGTTGAGTTCTTTTTATGAAGGAAAAATGAAAAGGCGGGTCAAAAAATCCTTCTTTTTCTTCGAACTCTCCCAAATCAAAAATCTTTCCTTTCATTCTCAAATGAGAATACAAGGAATTATAGTTTCGTACAATATCTTAATTGAATTTTATGTAATGATCAATAATTTGATCAAGAATTTTTTGTGATTCTATATTTACATGTGTTGAATCCTAGCAACAATGTATTTCATATGTATTTGGGCTGGGATTGACGAATGACCAATACCAATATTAGTCTTTATTAGTGTCGAATAGAAATCTAAATGGGGCGTGGCCAAGCGGTAAGGCAACGGGTTTTGGTCCCGCTATTCGGAGGTTCGAATCCTTCCGTCCCAGATCGTCTCCATCAGAAACGAAAGATTCTTCTCTTTAACAATTTTCTGTTTAATCTTGCTTGGATATTGGATATATATAATGTGTGACCCAACCCCTTCTTTGTTCTGAATTCAATGTACGGGTAGAAATAAAGATATTTCTTTGAATTCTTAATTAAAAAAAGAATTGGGGGTGGATCATTCCCATTCAGAGTATGCTCATACTCATATTCATATTGAAGTTAGTTACTTAGGGAAACCTTGTGTTCCATACCCGTGAAATGGGAATTCGCACATGGTGCATTCTGAATTGAAATAGAAAAAAAAGGTCTTTTTTCTATTCCATTCCCCAAGGAAAGCCTAAAGAAAATAAATGGTGTATCCCACACTTTATGTAGAGACTAAAGATTACGTAGTTTTTTGTATTAATTGCATTTCATCGTTCGTCTTAAAACTTCTAAGGAAAAAATAGGAAAAAGAAATTGATCTGGATCCCATTTTCTTTTTTTGTATTTTAGCTTATTCAATTGAATAATTGGAAATCAATATAATGTAATGATTGGATGGATGAAAATTTATATATTCCATTTTTATGGAATTGGAGGAAAGATTCTTGAATCTGAAGTAAAACAAAATTGGTCTGTATGCTGTATAATAGATATTATGTATTATTATTGTATTGTTCTATTTCAGTAATAGCGGCCCCTTCCCTTGGTTAAGTCAAAAGGATCTGTGATCCTTTAAATATCATTGAAAACCTATTCTATTATTCTATTAAGTCTATTAAGTAAAGGCCTTTCTTTTTTAATTACTTTTTCATTTATGTGTTCGAAAAAAAAAGGGATGATCCTTTTTATGATTCATTATCCCGAACAATCTGTTGAAGATGTAAATAAGACTTAAGTAAACGCGTTTATTCGTCTTTTTTAGAAATCTGTTTCATTTGAGCCAATGACTATTCATGATTCCATATTGAATCAATTCCATACCGGTTCGAAATTTAATCAGAGGAATGTTATGGTAAAACTTCGTTTGAAACGATGTGGTAGAAAGCAACGTGCGACTTGAAGGACATGATTCGTTGTGGATTCTTACATCCACCATTTTCTATAGGAATGAAGATGCTCTTGAATCGACATAGTTTGTTCTGTTCTTGCTAGGAACCTAATTTGTGTTAGGTTGGTAAATAGGAATAGTACATAATGGAGCTCGAACAAAAAGTATTGATTCATTTATCGGGGGGAAGAATCTAGGGTTAGTAACAATTAATAAGTTAGACCAACTTTGTAAATATATCCTCAATATTGAAATCGAAGGGTTAAAATTCGAACAAGTTTGAAATAAAATAAAAAAGTAAAATTTGTCAAAATTGGTAAAACTTTTTCGATGAAAATGAAAAGTGTATTATATTACAAGGGAATTAATCTTTCGTATTATTCATAGAAAGAAATAACAAAAAACAAAAGGTATGTTGCTGCCATTTTGAAAAGGAATAAGGATCACCGAAGTAATGTCTAAACCTAATGATTTTACAAAGTAAAGAGAAAGGATTCCGGAACAAGGAAACACTATTTTCAATTGTCTCAATAATTTTCTTTAATTTTATTATAATGAAGAAGAAAAATAGATTCGAGACGACTCAAGAAATGTCTAAAGAGTTACCTTCGCACTTTTTCAGAATTGCCCAACTTGAGTTATGAGTACGAATGATATTTCTTTTTTTCTGTATCTGTAAGTAAGAACAAAAAACGACTCAAATTATAGTCGACTTCATGATTTTATGGATCTATTTGCCATTATATACAGAATATACAGAAATATTAGAATCATTTTTTCTCGAGCCGTATGAGGAGAAAGCCTCCTATACGTTTCTAGGGGGGGGGGGGGGTATTATTTATCTACATCTATCCCAATGAGCGATCTATCGAATCGTTGCAATTGATGTTCGATCCCGAAGAGAAGGAAGAGATCTTCAAAAAGTGGGTTTTTACGATCCGATACAGAATCAAACTTATTTAAATGTTCCTGCCATTCGTTATTTCCTTGAAAAAGGTGCTCAACCTACAGGAACTGTTCATGATATTTTAAGGAAGGCAGAATTATTTTAAAGTTAAAGAAAGACCTTCATAAAGAAAAAAAACAAAATTTCTTTTAATAATAATAAATAAACAAGAAAAGGTAACTAGTATCTATTTTGGGCAATTAGTTACTCAAAATTTGCTCTTTTCTTGTTGTATTCATACTTTTTCTCTACCTTTTCCTTATTTTTTTTTTCATCTAAATTTCTTATTTATGTTGTGCCAATCCAACACGAATTCTTATTTGATTTACTTAATACTTAAATACAATAATTAATTAATTATTAATTTAATTGAATTTGTTTTCCATTCATATTGACAATGTTGTATCGAACAAATATAATTCGATCGTAGATAAGCGGATCCGTTTATTCCGACCCCTAATTGGTTTTTCCTTTACTTCGGTCAAATGATGGGTTTGCCGGATTTACTATTATACATATACAAGATGTATTTTCTTAACGAAAATCACAAATTTTGAGAAAATGGGCGGTCTGTAAATTTTGATATTTCTATTGGGAATCCGTTGTTTTTTATTTTTTAATCCGATCCATTCATTTTGCTATTTTGGTGTTTAGAATTGATCATAAAATCTTTCCTTTCTATTTCTTGTTAGTTCAATGTTTTGACGTAGTTGTACAGTGCAATTCAATTGATTTTTTTTATTTCGATCGTATCTACAAATCATATTTATCTGGGTTGCTAACTCAACGGTAGAGTACTCGGCTTTTAAGTGCGACTATGATCTTTTACACATTTGGATGAAGTAACGAATTCGTCCAGACTATTGGTAGAGTCTATAAAACCGCGACTGATCCTGAAAGGTAATGGATGGAAAAAACAGCATGTCGTAATAATAAGAAGAAAATGGAATTTCTTAATTTCTTATTAGATTCCTATTTTTTTTTAGTAGAATTTGGAGTCGATCCTTACCAGATCAGTCCAAAATTTTGTTTTTATTTTAGGAGGAAGACAAAAAAAATTCACATTTACGGTTGGGTTTAGTGAATAAATGGATAGAGCCCTACGGCTCCAATTCTGGTAAAAAAAAGCAACGAGCTTCTATTCTTTATTTGAATAATTACCCGATCTAATTAGACGTTAAAAAAAATTAGTGCCTGATGCGGGAAAAGGTTCTCCTGTGAGTGGTCCTTTGATTCTTTTTTTTTTTTTTTCTTTTTTAAAAAATCCTAACTATTCTCTATTATAGATTGGAAACGAATGTGTAGAAGAAACAGTATACTGACAAAAAGAATTTGTTCCAAAGTCAAAAGAGCGATCGGGTTGCAAAAATAAAAGATTTTTTAACCTCTAGTAATTATAACGAGGATAAACCCATTAGATAGAAGGGGATAGGAAAAAGATCTGTTGATTGGACTTTCTGTTTCCGGGGTATATATATTTTTTTATACATAATACATACCTTGTTCTGACCATATTGCACTATGTATAATTTGATAACCCAAGAAATGCCTACTGTTTTTGTTTCAAGTAGAAAAAATGTAAGTCAATGGAAGAATTACAAGGATATTTAGAAAAGGATAGATCTCGGCAACAACACTTCCTATATCCGCTACTCTTTCAGGAATATATTTATGCACTTGCTCATAATCATGGGTTAAATGGTTCGATTTTTTACGAACCTGTGGAAGTTTTTGGTTATGACAATAAATCTAGTTTAGTACTTGTAAAACGTTTAATTACTCGAATCTATCAACAGAATTTTTTGATTTCTTTGGTTAATGATTCTAATCAAAATCGATTCGTTGGATACAACCACAATAATTTTTTTTTTCTCATTTTCATTCTCAAATGATATCAGAAAGTTTTGCAATTATTGTAGAAATTCCATTCTCGTTGCGATTAGTATCTTATTTCGAAGAAAAAGAAATACCAAAATATCATAATTTACGATCAATTCATTCAATTTTTCCCTTTTTAGAGGACAAATTATCACATTTAAATTATGTCTCAGATATACTAATACCTCATCCCATACATATGGAAATCTTGGTTCAAATTCTTCAATGTTGGATTCAAGATGTTCCTTTTTTACATTTATTGCGGTTCTTTCTTCACGAATATCATAATTTGAATAGTCTTCTCATTACTCAGAAGAAATCTATTTACGTTTTTTCAAAAGAAAATAAAAGATTATTTCGGTTCCTATACAATTCTTATGTATTTGAATGGGAATTTTTCTTAGTTTTTATTCGTAAACAATCTTCTT